AGATCCTATTTCCTTTCTGTCTGAAACCTTGGCGCAGATCCAAGCTACGATCCCATCATAGAGATCCAATGAAAAAGAAAGGAAAAAAGGTCAATTTTTGTTTTTTAACAATCTGGGGAATGGAAACCGAACTACCTTTTGGTTCTCCCCGAAAACGACCTTCCTTTTTTGGACCCATTTATAAAGAACTCAAAAAAAAAATTAGAAAAGCGAAAAAAAAATGTTTTCTAGTTCTAAGAGTTTTCAAAGAAAAAACAAAATGGTTTCTAAGGGTCTCAAAAGAAAAAACAAGATGGATTATCAAAATAGTTCTATTTATAAAAAAAATAATAAAAGAGTTTTCAAAAGTAAACCCGATTTTATTATTTGGATTGAAGAAAGTATATGAACCGAATGAAAATGGAAAATATTCCATAACCCTAATGAATAATAAGATTGTTCCTGAATCGACCATCCAAATCAGATCCATGGATTGGACAAATTATTCACTGACAGAAAAAAAAATGAAGGATCTGTCTGATAGGACAACCCTAATCAGAAATCAAATGGAAAGGGTCACAAAAAACAAAAGAAAAATATTTCTAACTCCAGATATGAATATTCGTCCTAACGATACAAGTTGTGTTGATAAAAGATCGGAATCGCAGAAACATATTTGGAAGATATCAAAAAGAAGAAGTGAGATATTCATATTCATACGCAAATGGCACTATTTTATGAAATTTTTCAGTGAAAGAATATACATAGATATCTTTCTATGTACCATTAACATTCCCAGAGTCAATGCACAACTTTTCCTTGAATCAACAAAAAACATTATCAATAAATACATTTACAATGATGAAAAAAATAAAGAAGAGATTGATGAAACAAATCAAAACACAATTCACTTTATTTCGACTATCAAAAAGCCGCTTTCTAATATTAGAAATAAGAAATCAAAGATTTGTTGTGACCTATATTCCTTGTCCCAAGCATCTGTATTTTACAAATTATCACAAATCCAAGTTACTAACAAATCTCTCTTGAGATCTTTACTTCAGTATCGAGAAGCATATCTTCTTCTTAAGGATAGAATAAGGAATTACTTTGGGACACGAAGAATATTTGATTCCAAATCAAGGAATAAAAAACTTCCGAATTCTGGAATAAATGAATGGAAAAACTGGTTAAGGAGTCATTATCAATACAATTTATCTCAGACTCGATGGTCTAGATTAGTACCCCAAAAGTGGCGAAATAGGGTCAATCAATGTCGTACGATTCAAAATAAAGACTCAAAAAAGAATTCATATGAAAAAGACCAATTTATTCATTACGAGAAACAAAATGATTATGCAGTGAACTTATTGCCGAGTCAAAAAGGAAAATTGAAAAAACACTACAGATATGATCTTTTTTCATATAAATATATTAATTATGGGGATAGGAAAGACTCATATATTTATCGATCCCCATTACAAGTAAATAAGGACCGAAAGATTCCATATAATTACAACAGACCTAAAACCGAATCATTTTATGTACCAGGGGGTATATCTATTAGTGATTATCTAGGAGAAGAGTATATTACTGATACGGGTAGAAATACGGATAGAAAATATTTGGAGTGGAAAATTTTCAATTTTTGTCTTAGAAAGAATATCGATATTGAGGCCTGGACCGATATGGATACCGGGACCAACATTAATAAAATTACTAAGACTGGGACTAATTATTATCAAATGATTGATAAGAAAGATCTTTTCTATCTCACGATTTATCAAGAAATCAACCCATCCAATCCAAAAAAAAACTTTTTGGATTGGATGGGAATGGATGAAAAAAGGGTATATCGTCCCATATCAAACATGGTATATCGTCCCATATCAAACCTGGAATCTTGGTTCTTCTCAGAATTTGTGCCACTTTATGATGCATATAAGATTAAACCATGGATTATACCAATCAAATTACTTCTTTTCATTTTTAATGAAAATGAAAACATTAGTGAAAATAAAAAAAGGGATCTTCGTATATCATCTAATCAAAAAGAACATCTTGAATTAGAGAATCGAAATCAAAAAGAACAGCTTGTCCAAGGAAATCTTGGCTCAGACGCACGAAACCGACAAAAAGATGTTGAAAAGGGTTACACAGAATCAGACATTAAAAAACGTGGAAAGAAAAGACAATCCAAGAGTAACAAGGAAGCGGAACTGGAGTTCTTCCTGAAAAGATATTTGCTTTTTCAATTGAGATGGGATGGTCCTTTAAATCAAAGAATGATCAATAATGTTAAGGTATATTGTTTTCTGCTTAGACTGAGGAATCCAAAGGAAATTGCTATATCCTCTATTCAAAGAGGAGAAATGCACCTGGATGTAATGTTGATCCAGAAGGATCTAACTCTTACAGAATTGATAAAAAGGGGACTATTTATTATCGAACCGGCGCGTCTTTCTATAAAATGGGATGGACAATTTATTATGTATCAAACTATAGGTATTTCATTGGTCCATAACAGTAAGTGCCAAACTAATGGAAGATACCGAGAAAAAAGATATGTTGATGAGAATTATTTCGATAGATCCATTGCACAACATAGAAAGATGCTTGTGAATGGAGACGAAAATCATTATGATTTGCTTGTTCCTGAAAATATTCTATCTCCTAGACGTCGTAGAGAATTTAGAATTCTAATTTGTTTCAATTCCGGAAATAGGAATGTTATGGATAGAAATCCAGTATTTTTCAACGACAACAATGTAAGGAACTGTGGGCCATTTTTGGATGAGGACAAGCATATTGATACAGATATAAATAAATTCATTCAATTCAAATTGTTTCTTTGGCCCAATTATCAATTAGAGGATTTAGCTTGTATGAATCGCTACTGGTTTGATACCAATAATGGCAGTCGTTTCAGTATGTCAAGGATACATATGTATCCACGATTCAAAATTCGTTGATGATTGGTACATTTCCTATATATCGCGTATCATATCCGGTATATGAAGGTAGACAGATGTACACACACGCTGTGTTATATTCTGATACATGATACCGATTCAATGACGTATCAATTGAATCTAGGAATGAATCGGCAGAATCTTCTTAGATCAAAATCATTTTCTTTTGTGGGTCTAGAAATTTTTTTTTTTCTATCGAATCCTAAATTTTATTTATTAATTTGATTTGATAGAAAAAAAAAGTAGTATATGAATAAATCCAGATCCAGATTATTGTGTGTATCAGATCGAAATGACTGGCATTATTATTATTCCTGATCGGTAAAATCCATATCTGTGGAAAAGAAAAAAAAAAAGAGAGAGAAGAATTATTTTTATGGTCAAAAATTTATTTATCTCGGTTATTCCGCAAGAAGAAAAAAACAAAGGGTCTGTTGAATTTCAAGTATTCAGTTTCACCAATAAGATACAGAGACTTACTTCACATTTGGAATTACACAAAAAGGACTATTTATCTCAGATAGGTCTGCGGAAAATTCTAGGAAAACGTCAACGGCTGCTAGCTTATTTGTCAAAGAAAAATAGAGTGCGTTATAAAAAATTAATCGATCAGTTAGATATTCGGGAACCAAAAACTCGTTAATTTGAAGATTGTTTCAATTCTTTGGTTTATTAGATCTTGAATTTTGATGAACCCCATTTCGTTTTCAGCAATTCATAGAATAATGGATCGGGGAAGATATGAATGGACCGGATACAAGAAAAGACCTCGTGATAGTTAATATGGGTCCTCACCACCCATCAATGCATGGTGTTCTTCGACTTATCGTTACTCTAGACGGTGAAGATGTTATTGACTGCGAACCCGTGTTGGGTTATTTACACAGGGGGATGGAAAAAATTGCAGAAAACCGAACAATTATACAATATCTTCCTTATGTAACACGTTGGGATTATTTAGCTACTATGTTCACAGAGGCAATAACGGTAAATGCACCAGAACAATTAGGAAATATTCAAGTACCTAAAAGAGCCAGCTATATCAGAGTTATTATGCTGGAGCTGAGTCGTATCGCTTCTCATTTATTATGGCTTGGGCCTTTTATGGCGGATATCGGTTCACAAACTCCCTTCTTCTATATTTTTAGAGAAAGGGAATTGATATATGACCTATTCGAAGCTGCCACAGGCATGCGAATGATGCATAATTATTTCCGTATCGGGGGAGTCGCTGCTGATCTACCTCATGGCTGGATAGATAAATGTTTGGATTTCTGCGATTATTCTTTAACAGGAGTTGTTGAATATCAAAAGCTTATTACGCGAAATCCCATTTTTTTGGAACGAGTTGAAGGGGTGGGCATTATTGGTGGGGAGGAAGCAATAAATTGGGGTTTATCAGGACCAATGCTACGAGCTTCCGGAATCCAATGGGATCTTCGTAAAGTTGATCATTATGAGTGTTACGATGAATTCGATTGGGAAGTCCAGTGGCAAAAAGAAGGAGACTCATTAGCTCGTTATTTAGTACGAATCAATGAAATGACGGAATCCATAAAAATTATTCAACAGGCTCTGGAAGGAATTCCGGGGGGTCCCTATGAGAATTTAGAAGTTCGACGCTTTGATAGAGCAAGGGATTCCGAATGGAATGGTTTTGAATATCGATTCATTAGTAAAAAGCCTTCTCCCGCTTTTGAATTGTCGAAACAAGAACTTTATGTGAGAGTAGAAGCCCCAAAGGGAGAATTGGGAATTTTTATGATAGGAGATAATAGTGTTTTTCCATGGAGATGGAAAATTCGTCCACCGGGTTTCATCAATTTGCAAATTCTTCCTCAGCTAGTTAAAAGAATGAAATTGGCTGATATCATGACGATACTAGGTAGTATAGATATCATTATGGGAGAAGTTGATCGTTGAAATGATAATTGATACGACAGAAGTACAAGCTATCAATTCTTTTTCCAGATCGGAATCCTTAAAAGAGGTCTATGACCTCTTATGGCTGCTTGTCCCTATTTTTATTCCTATATCGGGAATCACAATAGGTGTACTCGTGATTGTGTGGTTAGAAAGAGAAATATCTGCAAGGATACAACAACGTATCGGACCTGAATATGCCGGTCCTTTGGGAATTCTTCAAGCTCTAGCAGATGGGACCAAACTACTTTTGAAAGAAGATCTTCTCCCCTCTAGAGGAGATATTCGTTTATTCAGTATCGGGCCATCTATAGCGGTCATATCCATTCTACTAAGTTATTCAGTAACTCCTTTTGGCTATCGCCTTGTTCTAGCCGATCTCAGTATAGGCGTTTTTTTATGGATCGCTATTTCCAGTATTGCTCCTATTGGACTTCTTATGTCAGGATATGGATCGAATAATAAATATTCCTTTTCAGGTGGTCTACGGGCTGCTGCTCAATCTATTAGTTATGAAATACCATTAACTTCATGTGTGTTATCAATATCTCTACGTGTGATTCGTTGGAACATGAGCCTTTACCTCTTTCCTAGAAATAAAGGAAAGGGGTTGAATGTATTGAATAGATATCTTTTTTTTTTTATTCATCATTCGGGTCGATGAGTTAAATCAGATAGTTATATGAGTGAAACAAAACAGCTTATGAATTTGCAGTAAGAAGATTGATCCTCATTCCCTATGTACGAGAGTAAAGTGGAAGTAAACATAAACGGTCGAAACTGTTTACCCCAAGATTGGTTGATTAGTCATCATGACTTGAAGCGGGTGCAAAAGATCAACTGTATGGAGTTTCGACTATATATATGTATTACCATATCGGGGATCAATCAAAAATGAGTGGACGGTTAGGAACACCAAGGTACACAAAGGATTAGTGATGGAGATAATGTAAGGTATCCAAAGGGATATTTCTGCATAAAAGGAATCATAATGAGGGCTTTAAGTTGGTAGAAATGATTAAGCAGTACTTCCTCACGATTCCGATCCAGAGTACGCTTCTATCCACTGATTAAAGAAATGACTGTCGAGAACGAAGTAATCCTTTATTTTTTAGAAACCCCTTCCCTCTTCTGAGTAAGAAAGAAGAACAGGAACGAAAGAAATGGAATGCAATAGGAAAACTGAATAATAAATAAGAGATCTTTGTTTATTCTTTCTTTCCTCAACCCTATCCATATTTATACAGATAGAATTCTTATCATGATTCATCAATTATAACTCATGAACTAGTGTCTAATTTTTTTTTTTTTCGTACGAAAAATATGGGTCGAAATATCTATTGAAACAACGAGTATTTTATGGAAGGATTAAGTTATTACTGAACAAAGAGAATTGTAATTCTAATTATATTAGAAAGGATGAGATCAATTCGGAAGCGCTTTTTTTTTTTATTATGGCGGACAGAATTCCATTGGTCTAATTCGGGACTCTTCGATACATCTTTACTCTATCTACAAGCATGCCGGGGTAATAATGAACCAGTCTTTAGATTTATTTATGGCCATTGAGGAGCCGTATGAAGCGGAGGTCTCATGTGCGGTTCTGGAATAGCGATGGGAATAGTGATGTTATCATCGACTATGATTATCTAACAGTTCAAGTACAGTTGATATAGTTGAGGCACAGTCAAAATATGGTTTTTGGGGGTGGAATCTGTGGCGTCAACCTATAGGTTTTATAGTTTTTCTAATTTCTTCCCTAGCGGAATGTGAGAGATTACCCTTTGATTTACCAGAAGCAGAGGAGGAATTAGTAGCAGGTTATCAAACCGAATATTCAGGTATCAAATCTGGTTTATTTTACGTTGCTTCTTACCTAAATCTACTAGTTTCCTCATTATTTGTAACAGTTCTTTACTTGGGCGGGTGGAATCTCTCTATTCCGTACATATTCATTCCTGAACCTTTCAGAATAAATAAAACGGGTGGAGTCTTTGGAATGACAATTGATATCTTTATTACATTAGCTAAAGCTTATTTGTTCCTGTTCATTCTTATCACAACAAGATGGACTTTACCTAGGATGAGAATGGACCAACTATTAAATCTTGGGTGGAAATTTCTTTTACCTATTTCTCTAGGCAATCTATTATTAACAACTTCTTCCCAACTCGTTTCGCTGTAACAGAATATAATATTCTAGATTCATAACCTATCTAGAACAAGAGAAAGAAACATCAAATTATTCATGGATATCCACGATATGTTTCCTATGGTGACTGGGTTCATGAATTATAGTCAACAAACAATACGAGCCGCAAGGTACATTGGTCAAAGTTTCATGATTACCTTATCCCACGTGAATCGTTTACCTGTGACTATTCAATATCCTTATGAAAAATCGATCACATCGGAGCGTTTTCGTGGTCGAATTCACTTTGAATTTGATAAATGCATTGCTTGTGAAGTATGTGTTCGGGTATGTCCTATAGATCTACCCGTTGTTCATTGGAGATTGGAAACAGATATTAGAAAGAAACGATTGCTTAATTATAGTATTGATTTTGGAATCTGTATATTTTGTGGTAACTGCGTCGAGTATTGCCCAACAAACTGTTTATCAATGACTGAAGAATATGAACTTTCTACTTATGATCGTCACGAATTGAATTATAATCAAATTGCTTTGGGTCGATTACCAATGTCAGTAATTGGAGATTACACAATTCGAACAATTATGAATTAAAATTAAAATAGCCACGGGTAAACCTATTGATTCAAGAACGATTACCAATTACTAAGATTCATTTTTGATCTAAAGTAAAGGAGTGACGCTTCTTTCATTTTGCTAGGTCAGTAACTACAAATCATAACTATTGGTTGGTGAGAATTACGGCTTGATTTGGATTTAGAATGGATTCATATATCCGTGATGATTTCAAAATATACAATTCCGAACTACTCTTTCGGATAGAGTAGCGGGATCGATCCAATAACTGTATCTATATCAATCCATACCACATTAGGATTCAATTAGGAACTATCATATAGAAGAAAAAAAAAAAAAGGTAACCTATTTTTTCTTGGATCGGTCAGTAAGTTTATGAAATATTTCAACTTATTTATCTCTTATTTTACACATAATGGGTTTACCTGGACCAATACATGATATTCTTTTAGTATTTCTGGGATCAGGTCTTATATTAGGAGCTCTGGGGGTGGTATTACTTACCAATCCAATTTATTCTGCCTTTTCGTTGGGATTGGTTCTTGTTTGTATATCCTTATTCCATATTCCATCTAACTCCTATTTTGTAGCTGCTGCACAGCTCCTTATTTACGTGGGAGCTGTAAATGTTTTAATCGTATTTGCTGTGATGTTCATGAATGGTTCAGAATATTACAACGATTTCTATCTTTGGACCGTTGGGGATGGGGTCACTTCACTGGTTTGTACAAGTATTCTTTTTTTACTAATTACTACTATCTCGGATACGTCGTGGTACGGCATTATTTGGACTACAAGATCAAACCAGATTATAGAGCAGGACCTAACAAGTAACGTTCAACAAATTGGGATTCATTTATCAACAGATTTTTACCTTCCATTTGAACTCGTTTCTATAATTCTTTTAGTTGCTTTGATAGGTGCAATTGCTATGGCCCGTCAGTAATAAGTAATAAATAGTTAGAATTCTAAATCCAAAATAAATAAAGTCTTGTTTTGTTCTATGTTATTGTTATCACATCCATTTTTCTTCAATTCTATTTTCATATTGTTCATATATTAAATTGAAAGGGGTTTAGTTCGATCCATTACTAATACCTTACTTTGTTTCGTACTTGTTATATTCTAGTCAATCAAATTGGTTAAATTGTTGTTCATATTGAAATGAATCGAGATTGATGAGGAGTTGGTCAATGATGACCGAACATGTACTTATTTTGAGTGCCTATTTATTTTCTATCGGTATTTATGGATTGATCACAAGCCGAAACATGGTTAGAGCACTTATGTGTCTTGAGCTTATACTGAATGCGGTTAATATAAATCTTGTAACATTTTCTGATTTGTTTGATAGTCGTCAATTAAAAGGAGATATTTTCTCCATTTTTGTTATAGCTATTGCAGCCGCTGAAGCAGCTATTGGGCCGGCTATTGTTTCATCGATCCATCGTAACCGAAAATCAACTCGTATCAATCAATCGAATTTGTTGAATAAATAGTCGTAATGATCTAAATAAAGACAGATGTATATTTATAATATATTCACCAATTTTAAAATTAGCATGTATGACTCGTATGGCCATGTTTGCTGAAACGTAAGAAATCAAAGTATCTTGGCCCTCTCTCATGAACAGATCCAGAAGTAGATTGATTATAAAAAAAAAATTCTGGTAAACCACTGATTCGTCTGGCGTCTACAATATCAAATTCAATTACTACTAATTTATAACCAGATCGAAAATGGATAAAGTTCAAAAAATTTATAGATCCAATGTCACATTCAGTAAAGATTTATGATACATGTATAGGGTGTACTCAATGTGTAAGAGCCTGCCCCACAGATGTATTGGAAATGATACCTTGGGACGGATGTAAAGCTAAACAAATTGCTTCTGCTCCAAGAACAGAGGACTGTGTAGGTTGTAAGAGATGTGAATCCGCTTGTCCAACGGATTTCTTGAGTGTTCGGGTTTACTTATGGCATGAGACAACTCGCAGCATGGGTCTAGCTTATTGATACGTTCCAGAAAAATCCACTTGAATCCATTTGATTCCTCTTTACCGACAAAAACCCGTACTCGAGAAATTATTCCGAGCGCGGGTTTTTCTGGTCAAAGTCTATCTTGTCTTTACCACGAGTTATTTTCCTTGGTTAACAATAATTGTTGTTTTGCCGATATCTGCGGGTTCCTCAATTTTCTTTCTTCCTCATAGAGGAAATAAAAATAAGGTGGTTCGGTGGTATACTATTTGTATATGCTTATTAGAACTCCTTCTAATGACCTATGCATTCTGTTATCATTTCCAATTGGACGATCCATTAATCCAACTGGAGGAGACTTATAAATGGATAAATATTTTTGATTTTCACTGGAGACTAGGAATTGATGGACTTTCCATAGGACCCATTTTACTGACGGGATTCATCACTACTTTAGCTACTTTAGCGGCTCGGCCAGTTACTAGAGATTCGCGGTTGTTCCATTTCCTGATGTTAGCAATGTACAGTGGTCAAATAGGATCATTTTCTTCTCGAGACCTTTTACTTTTTTTCCTCATGTGGGAGTTAGAATTAATTCCTGTTTATCTACTTCTATCCATATGGGGAGGGAAGAAACGTCTGTACTCAGCTACAAAGTTTATTTTGTACACAGCAGGGGGTTCTATTTTTCTCTTAATGGGAGTTCCGGGTATGGGTTTATATGGCTCCAATGAACCAACATTAAGTTTTGAAACATTAGCTAATCAATCCTATCCTTTGGGGTTGGAAATAATATTCTATTTTGGCTTCCTTATTGCTTATGCTGCCAAATCGCCGATTATACCCCTGCATACATGGTTACCAGATACCCACGGAGAAGCGCATTACAGTACATGTATGCTTCTAGCGGGAATCTTATTAAAAATGGGAGCATATGGATTGATTCGGATCAATATGGAATTATTACCCCATGCTCATTCTATATTTTCTCCCTGGTTGATGATAGTAGGAGCGATTCAAATAATCTATGCAGCTTCAACTTCTTTCGGTCAACGCAATTTAAAAAAGAGAATAGCCTATTCCTCCGTATCTCATATGGGTTTCACACTTATAGGAATCGGTTCCATAACCGATACGGGAATCAATGGAGCCGTTTTACAAATAATCTCTCATGGATTTATTGGTGCTGCGCTTTTTTTCTTGGCGGGAACGAGTTACGATAGAATATGTCTTGTTTATCTCGACGAAATGGGAGGAATAGCTATCCCAATGCCAAAAATATTTACCACGTTCAGTAGCTTCTCAATGGCTTCTCTTGCATTGCCAGGAATGAGTGGTTTTGTTGCAGAATTGGTAGTATTTTTTGGAATAATTACCAGTCCGGAATATCTTTTAATACCAAAAATACTAATTACTTTTGTAATGGCAATTGGAATGATATTAACTCCTATTTATTCATTATCTATGGTACGCCGTATGTTCTATGGATACAAGCTATTCAACGTTCCAAACTCTTATTTTGTGGATTCTGGACCACGAGAACTATTTGTTTCGGTCTGTATCCTTCTACCCGTAATAGGTATTGGTATTTATCCTGATTTCGTTCTCTCGCTATCAATTGACAGGATAGAAGCTATTCTATCTAATTATTTTCATAAATAGTTTTCATCAATAAGACAAGACATAAAGTCAAAGAATCCTGTGATTTTTAAAATCATTCACTGTACAATGCAATGAAAGAAAAAAGAATGAAGTGAATTGGAATCAGATATATCTGGAGTTTTTGAGAACCATTTGAATCAAGTAGTGATTCAAATGGTTCTCAAAAACTTGCACAAACTTTCTTTATATACGGGACGATGTTCCTATGTATTCTTCAGGCCTTTTCTTCAATTAGATGTTAATGTGAATGAACCATAACTATGTAGTCCTATTCCTAATAGATTAACTCCAAAATAGCATATCCAAATTATAAGAAATCCGATCGAAGCCACAATTGCCGAATCCACACCCTGAAAGTTCTGATTTGTTCTACTATGTAAATAAATCGCGAATATGGTCCAAGTAATAAATGCCCAAGTTTCCTTGGGGTCCCAATTCCAATAAGACCCCCATGCTTCATTAGCCCATACTGCTCCCGAAAGAATACCTATGGTTGAAAAAGTAAACCCTAGACTAATGACACGATAACTACAATGATCTAATTGCTGAGTCAATTGATACCTGTGATAATTCATAAACAAAAGAAAAGAAGTTTTTTGTAAAACACTTCTTTTTTCATTCACAAAGGAAAATGACCCAATTAATAAATGATTGCTTTTACCAGGAATACCTCGATTTTTTCGAAATGTAATGACTAAAAGAGCTACTGATAATAACGATCCACATAAAAGAGCTGCATAGCTCAATAACATCATACTTACGTGCATCATTAACCACTGGGATTGTAGAGCAGGTACTAATATTGCAGATTGATGCATTTCAGTTGAAAGACCAGAAGTGGCAAATCCTTGAGTAAAAATGGCACTTGGCGCGGTTATTGCGCTTAAAAAATTTTTCTGGTTCCCTATTTTAGGAACCCTATGAATAATGGCGAAACCCCACGAAAGGAACATTAAAGATTCATATAAATCACTTAATGGGAAATGTCTCGAATAAATCCAACGAGTAACTAATAATCCTGTTATACAGAAAAAAGTAGCCATCATGCCCTTTTCTGACGAATCAAATAGTCCTACAGTTTCATGGACTAATAAGGTCATTAAATGAATCGTAATCACAATTGAAATAATAGAAAAAGAGATGTGAGTTAATATATGTTCTAAAGTCGCAAATATCATAAAAAAATTGTTTTTTTTTTTAAGGAGGGTATCCAAAATTACGAAATAGAAATCCGTAATTGAATTCATTATAGGATCTATTGTTGTGCCTTTTTTAGAGGATGCCGCCACTCGGACTCGAACCGAGATGCTCTAGCACTGCTTCCTAAGAGCAGCGTGTCTACCAATTTCACCATGGCGGCTTGATTGAAATAATCATAGCCTATATGATGTTCAATCGTCGAGATTGAAGGATTTAATGCAATCTATTTTAGGAAACGTTTGAATCCATGAATAAAGACCCATTCAAATAAATATTTAAACGTTCCATAATCCTTAGTCTCGTGGTAGAGTGTCATTTTTAACAGCGGGCTTTCCCGTATTCTAAGTTTTTCTGGAACAGTTGGAACTAGACGGTTATGCCCTCAGTCGAGGTATAGAACCAAGACTTTTTTTTTTTCTCATTTTGATTCATTTCTCATTTATTTGATTTCGTAGATCCGAAATCAAAAAGATTCATTTTCAATAAACAAAAGAAAACAATATTTTTTATGTATCACAACCTCATTACTACATCCAAGGAATTTCTATAAATATTTTGATAGTTTGATATCAAAACTGTATTAATGATTGGGATCCTCATTGTCTACATAACATAATTCGTGTGAGGATTTACCAAACCAATTAGGTATTGGGCCAGGCATATCAATCATTTAACAAAAGAGTTTTGATCTTTATCAGAATTCTATACTTTACTTAGAAACCTTAGAAAATCTAATTTTAACTTATAAGATCTCTTTAAATAGATAAAATCTATTTAGATATTAGATCTAGATATATCGATTGATCGATCCTCCAGCCCAAACATAGGATAGCATCTATTTTGGTTGGATTAGGTAAGATTGACTCATTCTTTGTACATAAATATGGATTTCCAGGGGATCTGGCAGTTTTATTAGTTTGTTTTTTTGTTGATCCATTCGACACAAGAGGGAGTCTATGTAGATATGTAGTGATTCAGAGAGCTACAAAGCAAGGTTTTCATTTAATCAATTAGTTTCAACGATCCATTGATTTTTACTATAGATCTTATCTCTGCGCTGCTATGGAACAAAAAAAAAAACGGGGTTCGAACCTCGTTCATACTTGTTTCAGATCTTCCAAAAATCTTAATGATGTATAACTATTGGAGATACATAATCCAATAAACCCCTTCCTAAAAAAAAAAAGAAATAAGAGTTTTGTTATTGTGAGTGAAAAGCGAATCGATGGGGAAAGTTACAATCCCCATCTCGCAAATTATAAAAATCTACTATAACTATAAAACTAAAACTATAATGAAAAGTGAAACCTTGTATTTTGTGTCTAACTACTTCTTTCTTTTTTTTTTTTCAAACAAAAAAGAAATTCTTTTTAGAACCTAGTATACAGAATAATTATTATTCTACATACCACAACAGCTAGTTCTATTTCATATTGATAAGTTCAAAACTTTAGTTAATGTGAATTCTTCATCTTATAAATCATCCAACTCATCGAGTCATGTCGATTCAGATCATTTTAAGGCTTTATTTTTGTCGCACAAAAAAACTTTTTGAATGCCCAGTAGAAATCGATTTAGCTAAAGATAAGGCTTTTGCCGCGGCCTGACATCCCTTTCCTTTCCAAATATTTTTACGAATACGCTTTTTTGAAAGAGAAGTACGTTTCTTTGGAACCGCCATTTCAAAAAAAAAAAGGATCACTCATTTTTATAGTTGGATGTGAAAGACATTTATTGTTCAAAATGGATCGTTCTTGCTATTCATTATCTATATTTATTCCATAGTTAATACTTACTTCATAATATATAAAAATATAGATACGTAAGCATCGCATATGCTATTATTAGGGATAAAAAAAAGAAAATAGAAGGAAAAAGAAAGAACGATGTGATTTTCAAAGGAGTTTTTTTTTTAACATCTCTATTACATACAATATTACATACAATGTCCGAAGAAAAATTTGTACTGATTGGTAGCTTCATATCTTCATTCAATCTATGTATGTCTATGAGCGGGATCTACTACCGTGGAAATTGAATCGGTTGCTATCGATAAGAATCAAAAAGATTTCAATTCATATCTCAGTCTCTTTATATATTCTATTGTTTGTCATCTTACCTTTAATAAATCGAAAAGCTTAAGAACCCTTACCTAGTTTAATAAAACAATAATGAATGTCACTTTTTCTATTAATTGATCAAGCTCCGAGATCGAGTCCCCATAATTTCAATGAATAGTTTAAATGAAGTAGTTAATCCGTTAAACAATACATTACTTGATAAGGGAAATTTTAGTAATTTCTTATTTTAGTTCTATGCGAAGTGACAAGTATTAGAGGATTTTCCATAAGGATGAGTTTGTTTTATTGGACTAGAAGCCAATCAATCAGTTCCACAATGAATTAGTTAATGACTCCGAATAAACGAAATAAAAAAAAAAACTAGGTCTTATTTTATGGGGTCGAGTTAATGACGGATCCTATGATACATATCAGAATCGAGTACTTGATTTTTGGTATCATTCTTTTTCCTTACTATTACTATATTGATATACATATGGATAGAAATCACCGTAATACCTGAGTGGAATGCTTTAAAATCTTATATTTTTTATCTTAATAAATATCTTCGTTAACGTTAATAACTAGGTAGTCACTTGTAACTAGTAACTTGGTCATTTGAAGAAATGGAACTTCTTGATTTGAATTTTTTGTTTTTTCAATATTTTGGAAAGAATCAGAATAATTAAGAATTCAAAATCATATTTGATTTTATATCTTTATTTTATTTATTTGATTATTGCTCCTTCCAAAAGAGATAAGGTCTGGTGAATCGGAAACAATTAATAAGAATAAAAAAAGAAAGTTTGATTTTCTTATGGAACATACATATCCATATGCATGGATCATACCTTTTGCTCCACTTCCAGTTACTATGTCAATAGGATTGGGACTTCTGTTTGTTCCGACCGCAACAAAAAATCTTCGTCGTATGTGGACTTTTCCTAGTGTTTCATTGCTAAGTATAGTTATGGTTTTTTCATCCGATTTGTCTATTCAACAGATAAATGGCAGTTCTATCTATCAACATCTATGGTCTTGGACCATCAATAATGATTTTTCTTTAGAGTTCGGCCACTTGATCGACCCACTTACTTCTATTATGTCAATACTAATTACTACTGTTGGAATCATGGTTCTTATTTATAGTGACAATTATATGGCTCATGATCAAGGATATTTGAGATTTTTTGCTTATATGAGTTTTTCCAATACTTCCATGTTGGGATTAGTTACTAGTTCCAATTTGATACAAATTTATATTTTTTGGGAACTAGTGGGAATGTGCTCGTATTTATTAATAGGTTTTTGGTTCACACGACCCACTGCAGCAAATGCTTGTCAAAAAGCGTTTGTAACTAATCGTGTAGGGGATTTTGGGTTATTATTAGGAATCTTAGGTTTTTATTGGATAACAGGGAGTTTCGAATTTCGGGATTTGTTCGAAATCTTCAATAACTTGATCCATAATAATGGGGTCAATTCTTTATTTGCTACTCTGTGTGCTTCCCTATTATTCGTCGGTGCAGTTGCTAAATCCGCACAATTTCCCCTTCATGTATGGTTACCTGATGCCATGGAAGGGCCTACTCCTATTTCGGCTCTTATACATGCTGCTACTATGGTAGCAGCGGGGATTTTTCTTGTCGCTCGGCTTCTTCCGCTTTTTATAGTCATACCTTACATAATGAATCTCATTTCTTTGATAGGTGCAATTACGGTACTATTAGGGGCTACTTTAGCCCTTGCTCAAAGAGACATTAAGAAAAGTTTAGCCTATTCTACAATGTCTCAATTGGGTTATATTATGTTAGCCCCAGGGATAGGCTCTTATCGAGCTGCTTTATTCCATTTGATCACTCATGCCTATTCGAAAGCATTATTGTTTTTAGGATCCGGATCAATTATTCATTCAATGGAACCCATTGTTGGATATTCGCCAGATAAAAGTCAGAACATGGTTCTTATGGGTGGTTTAACAAAATATGTGCCAATTACAAAAACGACTTTTTTATTAGGTACACTTTCTCTTTGTGGAATTCCACCTCTTGCTTGTTTTTGGTCTAAAGATGAAATTCTTAATGATAGTTGGTTGTATTCACCGATTTTCGCGATAATAGCTTGTTTCACAGCAGGGTTAACTGCATTTTATATGTTTCGGATGTATTTACTTACTTTTGATGGTCATTTACGCGCCCTTTTTCAAAATTACAGTGTTACTAAAAATAGCTCGTTCTATTTAATATCTATATGGGGGAAAGAAGGAACCAAACTAGTTAACAGAAATTTGTTTTTATCAACAACGAATAATAATGAAAAGGTTTTCTTTTTTTCGAAAACGAAGATATACAAAACGGATGACAATGTAAGAAATCTGATACGATCCTTTAGAATTTCTTTTGAAAAGAAAGACACTTCAACGTATCCCCATGAATCGGACAATACCATGCTATTGTCTCTACTTGTATTGGTCCTATTTACTTTGTTTGTTGGATCCATAGGAATTCCTTTCGATCAAGAAGTAATAGATTTTGATATATTATCGAAATGGTTAACTCCGTCAATAAATCTTTTACATCCAAATTCGAACTATTCTGTGGATTGGTATGAATTTGTCACAAATGCAACTTATTCAGTTAGTATAGCCTGTTTTGGAATATTCATAGCGTTTCTTTTATATGGTTCTGTTTATTCATCTTTTCAGAATTTGTACTTAATCAATTCATTTTTAAAAAAAATAGGTTCTAAGAGAATCTTCTTGGACCGAATAATAAATGTGATATACAATTGGTCATATAATCGTGGTTACATAGATGTTTTTTATGCAACATGCATAATTAAAGGTATAAGAGGATTAGCTGAAGTAACTCATTTTTTGGATAGACGAGTAATTGACGGAATTACCAATGGTGTTGGTGTTGCAAGTTTCTTTGTAGGGGAAGGGGTCAAATATGTGGGGGGAGGGCGAATCTCTTCCTATCTCTTCGTATATTTA